GCCAACATAGCTTAACTTAAAGCATAACACTGAAGATGTTAAGATGAGCCCTAGAAAGCTCTGTAAGCACAAAAGCTTAGTCCTAACTTTTATGTCAACTCTGGTTAAATTTATACATGCAAGTATCCGCATCCCTGTGAGAATGCCCTTCCATTTCCTTCCGAAATAAAGGAGCAGGCATTAGGCACAACCTTGGTTAGCCCACAATGCCTTGTTTAGCCACACCCCCAAGGGAACCCAGCAGTAATCAACATTAAGCAATAAGTGCAAACTTGACTTAGTTACACACCAAGAGGGCCGGTAAAACTCGTGCCAGCCACCGCGGTTATACGAGAGGCTCAAGTTGACAAACACCGGCAAAAAACGTGGCCTATAAAGTATTACACTAAAGCTAAACTTCTTCAAGGCTGTTATACGCATTCGAAGAAAAGAGAATCTTCCACGAAAGTGGCTTTAAATAATATCACCCACGAAAGCTAGGAAACAAACTGGGATTAGATACCCCACTATGCCTAGCCCTAAACACAAGTGAATGTCCTCACCTTTGCTTGCCAGGGTATTACGAGCTCCAGCTTAAAATTCAAGGGACTTGGCGGTGCTTTAGATCCACCTAGAGGAGCCTGTTCTGTAACCGATAACCCCCGCTTAACCTCACCCTCTTTTGTCACTCCCGCCTATATACCGCCGTCGTCAGCTTACCCCACAAGGGATCAATAGTGAGCTTAACTGGCACAGCCCAGAACGCCAGGTCCAGGTGTAGCGTATGAGAGGGGAAGAAATGGGCTACATTCACTGTACCAGTGAAAACGAATAATACTTTGAAACAAGTACTTAAAGGAGGATTTAGCAGTAAGAAAGGAGCAGAGTGCCATTCTGAAACTGGCCCTGAAGCGCGCACATACCGCCCGTCACTCTCTCCAGTTGGATGGTGTCTAATTTAAGATAAACACAAAACTTTAAACAAAGGAGAGGAAAGTCGTAACATGGTAAGTGTACCGGAAGGTGCACTTGGAAAAATCAGAACGTAGCTAAAACAGAATAGCATCTCCCTTACACTGAGAAGACGCCCGTGCAAATCGGGTCGAACTGAACAGCTCCCATAAGCTAGCCAACACCAAAAAACAACAATCAAAATTAATAACCCCACAAACACAAATTAGTAAACAACAAAACATTTTTCCTCCTTAGTATGGGCGACAGAAAAGGATATAAACGCTATAGAGAAAGTACCGCAAGGGAAAGCTGAAAGAGAAATGAAAAAATTCAGTAAAGAGATAAAAAGCAGAGACTAACCCTCGTACCTTTTGCATCATGACTTAGCCAGAAACCCTCGAGCAAAGTGAACTTTAGTTCGAGTCCCCGAAACTGAGCGAGCTACTTCAAGACAGCCTAACATAGGGCAAACCCGTCTCTGTGGCAAAAGAGTGGGAAGATCTTTAAGTAGAGGTGACAGACCTACCGAGCTCAGTTATAGCTGGTTGCCTACAAAATGAATAGAAGTTCAGCCTTTAACCCTCTCCCCTCCAACTCAGCATTTTTCACAAAATGACACACAATGTGACACAAAGAAAGTTAAAGAGTTATTCAGATGGGGAACAGCCCGTCTGAAAAAAGATACAACTTTACTAGCAGGTAAAAGATCAAAAGATACAAAGCAAGATACCTTAGTGGGCCTAAAAGCAGCCATCCACACAGAAAGCGTTAAAGCTCAAGTACAAAGCCACCCTCCAATCCCGACAACATAATCTTAAACCCCTTCATCCCAATAGTAGGCCTTTTCATGCAAACATGAAAGAGAATCTGCTAAAATGAGTAATAAGAGGGCCGCCCCTCTCCAAACACCTGCGTACATCAGAGCGAACCCCCACTGACAATTAACGTCCCCAACTAAAGAGGGAACTGGGAAAACAACTTAACTAGAAGTCCTCCCAAAGCATAACGTTAACCCAACACAGGTGTGTTTAAGGAAAGACTAAAAGAAAAAGAAGGAACTCGGCAAACACTAGCCTCGCCTGTTTACCAAAAACATCGCCTCTTGCACATTCCATGAACATATAAGAGGTCCCACCTGCCCACTGACATTACCAAGTTTAACGGCCGCGGTATTTTAACCGTGCAAAGGTAGCGTAATCACTTGTCTTTTAAATGAAGACCCGTATGAACGGCATCACGAGGGCTAAGCTGTCTCCTTTTTCCAGTCAATGAAATTGATCTCCCCGTGCAGAAGCGGGGATAAACCCATAAGACGAGAAGACCCTATGGAGCTTAAGACACAGGGCAGCCCATGTGAAAACACCTGGATAAACAGCATCAACTAATTGGCCCCTGCCACCTGTCTTTGGTTGGGGCGACCGCGGGGGAACAACCATCCCCCATGTGGAACAGGAACTTGATTCCTCAAAGCCAGAGCCACAGCTCTAGCGAACAGAACATCTGACCTAAAAGATCCGGCAAAGCTGATCAACGGACCAAGTTACCCTAGGGATAACAGCGCAATCCCCTTCTAGAGCCCGTATCGACAAGGGAGTTTACGACCTCGATGTTGGATCAGGGCATCCTAATGGTGCAACCGCTATTAAGGGTTCGTTTGTTCAACGATTAAAGTCCTACGTGATCTGAGTTCAGACCGGAGAAATCCAGGTCAGTTTCTATCTATGAAGTGCTCTTTTCTAGTACGAAAGGACCTAAAAGAGAAGGCCCATGCTTAAAGTAAGCCTTCCCCTTACCCACTGAAAAAAGCTCAAATGGGTAAAAGGGCACACTACCGTGCCTGAGAATATAGGCAAAGTTAGGGTGGCAGAGCCCGGAAATAATGCAAAAGGCCTAAGCCCTTTAAACAGGGGTTCAATTCCTCTCCTTAACTATGATCAACACAATTTTTACCCACATAATCAATCCCCTGGCTTACATTGTCCCCGTCCTGTTAGCTGTAGCATTCCTTACACTTCTTGAACGAAAAGTCTTAGGTTACATACAACTGCGTAAAGGACCTAATGTTGTAGGCCCATATGGCTTACTCCAACCAATTGCTGATGGTGTAAAACTATTCATTAAAGAACCAGTACGACCAGCCACGGCCTCCCCCCTACTCTTTCTCTTAGCCCCAATGCTTGCACTTACCCTTGCCTTAACCCTTTGAGCCCCCCTCCCGATGCCACACCCAGTAACAGACCTTAACCTCAGCATCCTATTTATTCTTGCCTTATCAAGCCTAGCAGTCTACTCAATTTTGGGCTCTGGCTGAGCATCTAACTCTAAATATGCCCTAATTGGGGCACTACGTGCAGTAGCCCAAACAATTTCATATGAAGTTAGCCTTGGACTAATTCTTTTAAGCACCATCATCTTTACAGGAGGGTTTACCCTTCAAACATTCAATATTGCACAAGAAAGCATTTGACTTTTACTTCCAGCCTGGCCTCTTGCTGCAATATGGTACATTTCCACGCTAGCAGAAACTAACCGGGCCCCCTTTGATCTCACAGAGGGAGAGTCAGAACTGGTATCAGGGTTTAATGTAGAATATGCTGGCGGGCCCTTTGCCTTATTTTTCCTAGCAGAGTATGCAAACATCCTACTAATAAACACTTTATCAGCTACTCTCTTTATTGGAGCATCCCACCTCCCCCTTCTGCCCGAACTAACTGCCATTAACTTAATAACAAAAGCATCTCTTCTCTCTATCATATTCTTATGGGTCCGAGCCTCCTACCCACGCTTCCGATATGACCAACTCATGCACTTAATCTGAAAAAACTTCTTACCACTGACCCTTGCTCTTGTAATTTGACATCTATCACTACCCCTTGCACTCGCAGGACTTCCCCCACAACTTTAACCTGGAGCCGTGCCTGAACTAAAGGGTCACTTTGATAGAGTGAATTATAGGGGTTAAAATCCCCTCGCCTCCTTAGAAAGAAGGGACTTGAACCCTACCTGAAGAGATCAAAACTCTTAGTGCTTCCACTACACCACTTCCTAGTAAAGTAAGCTAGACAAAGCTTTTGGGCCCATACCCCAAGAACGTTGGTGAGACCCCCACCTTTACTTATGAGCCCCTATATACTAATTATACTTGCCTTTTGTTTATTTTTAGGCACAAGCATCACTGTCACTAGTTCCCACTGACTCCTCGCATGAATGGGGCTAGAAATTAACACTCTCGCCATTATTCCCCTAATAACCCAACACCACCACCCACGGGCAATTGAAGCAGCTACAAAATATTTCTTAACCCAGGCAACAGCCGCTGCTACACTTCTTTTTGCCAGCCTGACCAATGCATGGCTGACAGGACAATGAGAAATTCAACTAATGAATCACCCTGTACCCACAACTATAATTATTCTTGCCCTATCTTTAAAAATTGGGCTAGCCCCCCTTCACACCTGACTGCCAGAAGTCCTTCAAGGACTTGATTTAACCACAGGCCTTATCTTATCAACATGACAAAAACTGGCACCTTTTATGCTACTCCTACAAATCCCAGCAACCAACCAAGAACTACTTATTCTTCTGGGACTTACCTCAACCCTGGTAGGAGGCTGAGGTGGATTAAACCAAACACAACTGCGAAAAATCCTTGCCTACTCTTCTATTGCCCACCTTGGTTGAATAATCATTATCCTTCAATTTGCCCCATCCCTTACCTTCCTTGCTTTAACCACATACCTTGTAATAACCTCCTCAATGTTTTTAACCCTCAAATTCAACAACTCAACCAACATTAACTCCCTAACAACATCATGAGCTAAAGCACCTCTACTAACAGCCACAGCCCCCCTAATTTTACTCTCCTTGGGAGGACTCCCTCCTATAACAGGATTCCTGCCAAAATGGCTCATTCTTCAAGAATTAACTAAACAACAACTACCTATAACAGCAACAATTGCCGCCCTGACCGCCCTCTTAAGCCTTTACTTCTACCTACGCCTCTCATATGCCATAACCTTAACCATTGCGCCCAACAATACAGCAGGGCTGACTTCATGACGCCTACCAACTACGATAGTTCCATTCCCCCTCCCTATATTCACCATCACCACTATCCTCTTACTTCCATTGACCCCTGCAATTTCAACCCTACTTTCACTTTAACAGGGACTTAGGATAGCACATAGACCAAAAGCCTTCAAAGCTTTAAGTGGGAGTGAAAATCTCCCAGTCCCTGAATAAGACTTGCAGGACACTAACCCACATCTTCTGCATGCAAAACAGACACTTTAATTAAGCTAAAGCCTTTCTAGACGGGAAGGCCTCGATCCTACAAACTCTTAGTTAACAGCTAAGTGCCCTAACCAGCGAGCATCCGACTACTTTCCCCCGCCTGACGGGGCAAAAGGCGGGGGAAAGCCCCGGCTGACGCTAGTCCGCTACTTAAGATTTGCAATCTAATATGTGTATACACCTCAGGGCTTGGTAAAAAGAGGATTCAAACCTCTGTTTATGGGGCTACAACCCACCACTTAAGCTCTCAGTCATTTTACCTGTGGCAATCATACGATGATTTTTCTCGACAAACCATAAAGACATTGGTACCCTCTATCTTGTATTTGGTGCCTGAGCTGGAATAGTGGGAACAGCCTTGAGCCTACTAATTCGAGCCGAACTCAGCCAACCTGGAGCCCTCCTTGGGGACGACCAGATCTACAATGTAATCGTAACAGCTCATGCTTTTGTAATAATTTTCTTTATAGTAATACCAGTTATGATCGGGGGGTTTGGAAACTGGTTGATTCCCTTAATGATTGGAGCCCCCGACATGGCTTTTCCCCGAATAAACAACATAAGCTTTTGACTCCTCCCCCCATCTTTCCTCCTCCTCCTTACCTCTTCAACTGTTGAAGCAGGGGCTGGGACAGGGTGAACTGTTTACCCCCCACTAGCAGGGAATCTTGCACATGCTGGTGCCTCTGTTGACCTCACAATTTTTTCTCTCCACTTAGCAGGGATTTCATCAATTCTTGGGGCTATTAATTTTATTACAACAATCCTAAACATGAAACCCCCTGCCATTTCACAGTACCAAACCCCACTATTTGTGTGAGCAGTCCTAATCACAGCCGTCCTTCTACTCCTTTCCCTCCCTGTCCTTGCTGCCGGCATTACAATGCTTTTAACAGATCGAAACTTGAACACAACATTCTTTGACCCTGCTGGGGGAGGAGATCCCATCCTTTACCAACACCTTTTCTGATTTTTTGGTCACCCAGAAGTATACATTCTCATCCTCCCTGGCTTCGGCATGATTTCCCACATTGTTGCTTACTATGCTGGCAAAAAAGAACCCTTTGGCTACATAGGAATAGTGTGGGCCATAATGGCCATCGGCCTCCTAGGGTTCATTGTCTGGGCCCACCATATGTTCACTGTCGGGATAGATGTTGACACACGTGCCTACTTCACTTCTGCTACCATAATTATTGCCATCCCCACAGGAGTAAAAGTCTTTAGCTGACTAGCTACCCTTCATGGCGGAGCCATCAAATGAGAGGCCCCCCTCCTGTGATCCCTTGGCTTTATTTTTCTTTTCACAGTTGGAGGCCTCACAGGAATCGTGCTAGCCAACTCCTCCCTAGACATCATCCTTCACGACACATACTACGTAGTTGCCCACTTCCACTATGTCCTTTCTATAGGTGCTGTATTTGCCATTATAGCTGGCTTTGTGCACTGATTCCCCCTCTTATCAGGCTATACTCTTCACAGCACATGATCCAAAATTCATTTTGGGGTCATGTTTGCAGGGGTAAACCTAACTTTCTTTCCTCAGCACTTTCTTGGCCTGGCCGGAATGCCACGACGATACTCAGACTACCCTGATGCATACACTCTGTGAAATACAGTATCTTCTTTAGGGTCACTAATTTCCTTAACAGCTGTAATTATGTTCCTATTCATTTTATGAGAAGCCTTTTCTGCCAAACGAATTGTCTCTTCTGTCGAACTAACAACAACAAACATTGAATGACTGCATGGCTGCCCACCCCCTTACCATACTTTTGAAGAACCTGCATTTGTTCAAGTTCAAAACCCCTACTAACGAGAAAGGGAGGAGTTGAACCCCCATAAACTGGTTTCAAGCCAGCCACATAACCACTCTGACACCTTCTTAATAAGATACTAGTAAAGATGATAATACACTGCTTTGTCAAGGCAGAGTCGTGGGTTTAACCCCCACGTATCTTACATATGGCTCACCCCTCCCAACTAGGATTTCAAGACGCAGCATCACCCGTAATAGAAGAGCTTCTTCATTTTCATGACCATGCCCTAATAATTGTCTTTCTTATTAGCGCACTTGTACTTTACATTATTTCGGCCATGGTTTCAACCAAGCTCACAAATATATACATCCTTGATTCCCAAGAAATTGAGATTATTTGAACAGTCCTCCCTGCAATTGTTCTGATCCTAATTGCACTTCCATCACTGCGTATTCTGTACCTAATAGATGAAATCAACGACCCCCACCTCACTGTGAAAGCAATCGGCCACCAATGATACTGAAGCTACGAATATACTGACTACCAAGAGATTGCCTTTGACTCTTACATAGTCCCCACCCAAGATTTAGCCCCCGGGCATTTCCGACTTCTAGAAGTAGATCACCGAATGGTAGTACCAACAGAAGCCCCAGTACGTATTCTGATTACAGCTGAAGATGTCCTACACTCCTGAGCAGTCCCTTCCCTTGGGGTAAAAATAGATGCCGTCCCTGGCCGCTTAAATCAGGTAGCTTTTATTGCCTCTCGACCCGGAGTATTTTATGGTCAATGCTCTGAGATTTGTGGGGCAAATCACAGCTTTATACCTATCGTAGTTGAATCAGTCCCCCTAGAGTACTTCCAAAACTGGTCCGCACTTATGCTTGAAGACGCCTCACTAAGAAGCTAAACTGGACCAAAGCATCAGCCTTTTAAGCTGGAAATTGGTGCCTTCCAACCACCCTTAGTGACATGCCTCAGTTAAACCCCTCCCCATGGTTTGCCATTTTAGTCTTCTCTTGACTTGTTTTACTAGCAATTGTAGTCCCCAAAACACTAAATCACACTTTCCCCAATGAGCCTGCCCTTCAAAGCACACAAACTTTAAAAACTAACCCCTGAAACTGATCATGATAACAAGCTTTTTTGACCAATTTATAAGTCCTGTACTCCTGGGCATCCCCCTTATAGCACTTGCCTTTCTTCTCCCATGAATTTTATTCCCCTCACCTGCCCCCCGATGATTAAACAACCGCCTACTGGCCCTCCAGTCATGATTCATTAATCAATTCACATCACAACTTCTCACCCCACTAAATGTAGGGGGGCACAAATGAGCCCTCATCCTCACTTCTTTAATACTTTACCTAATTTCCATAAACATACTAGGCTTGCTTCCATATACTTTCACCCCTACAACTCAACTATCCTTAAACATAGCACTTGCTGTTCCACTATGACTAGCAACTGTGCTGATTGGAATGCAAAACCAACCCACAGCTGCCCTAGGACATCTCCTGCCAGAAGGCACACCTGTTCCACTCATCCCAGTCCTGATTATCATTGAGACAATTAGCCTGTTTATCCGGCCCCTTGCACTAGGTGTTCGACTCACTGCTAATCTAACTGCTGGCCATCTTTTAATACAACTTATTGCTACAGCAGCATTTGTCCTTTTATCTATAATGCCGACAGTTGCTGCTATTACATCAATTGTTCTCCTACTCTTAACAATCCTAGAGGTAGCAGTAGCTATAATTCAAGCATATGTATTTGTCCTTCTATTAAGCCTCTATCTACAAGAAAATGTTTAATGGCCCACCAAGCACACGCATACCATATAGTAGACCCAAGCCCCTGACCACTCACGGGAGCAGCTGCCGCATTTTTGATGACCTCTGGCCTAGCCATCTGATTCCACTTCAACTCATTAATTCTAATTGCCGTAGGCACAACACTACTCATTTTAACTATACTCCAATGATGACGAGACATTATTCGGGAAGGTACCTATCAAGGTCACCACACACTTCCTGTCCAAAAAGGCCTCCGATACGGAATAATCCTCTTCATTACCTCTGAAGTATTCTTCTTCCTGGGCTTTTTTTGAGCCTTTTTCCATGCGAGCCTTGCCCCCACCCCTGAAATTGGAGGATGTTGACCCCCCACAGGAATTATACCACTAGATCCCTTTGGAGTCCCCCTCTTAAACACAGCCGTCTTACTAGCCTCAGGTGTCACTGTCACCTGAGCTCACCACAGCATCATAGAAGGTGAACGCAAACAAGCTGTCCACAGCCTTGGCTTAACAATTCTGCTAGGCCTTTACTTCACATTCCTTCAGGCCATAGAATACTATGAAGCCCCCTTTACAATTGCTGATGGTGTGTATGGCTCCACTTTTTTTGTAGCTACAGGATTCCATGGCCTGCATGTAATTATTGGGACCACCTTTTTAGCTGTATGCCTTCTTCGACAGATCAAGTACCACTTTACCACTGAACACCACTTCGGATTCGAAGCAGCAGCCTGATACTGGCACTTTGTAGACGTTGTCTGACTTTTCCTTTATATCTCTATCTACTGATGAGGCTCATATCTTTCTAGTACCAACTTAGTATAAGTGACTTCCAATCACCTGGCCTTGGTTAAAATCCAAGGAAAGATAATGAACTTAATTACAACAGTAGTTTTTATTACCATCATCCTATCAACAGTCCTAGCAATTGTCTCTTTTTGACTACCCCTCATTTCCCCAGACCAAGAAAAAGTATCTCCATATGAATGCGGGTTTGACCCTCTCGGATCAGCACGGCTCCCATTTTCAATACGATTTTTTCTCGTAGCCATTCTCTTTCTCTTATTTGACCTAGAAATTGCTCTTCTTCTACCACTTCCATGAGGAGACCAACTTCCTAACCCCTCAACCACATTCTTTTGAGCAACATTTCTTTTAATCCTCCTCACCCTTGGCTTAATCTATGAATGACTACAAGGAGGCCTTGAATGGGCTGAATAGGTAAGTATTTTAATTAAAATATTTGATTTCGGCTCAAAAGCTCGTGGTTAGAGTCCACACTTACCTAATGACCCCTACACACTTTGCATTCTCTACTGCCTTTATCTTAGGCCTAGCAGGCTTAGCATTCCACCGAACCCATCTACTCTCTGCACTTCTTTGCCTAGAAGGAATCATACTTTCACTTTTCTTAGCCCTCTCCCTATGAACACTCGAACTAAACACAACAAACTTTTCAGCATCCCCTATGCTTCTTCTCGCATTCTCTGCATGTGAAGCAAGTGCAGGGTTGGCCCTACTGGTCGCCACAGCACGAACACACGGCACTGACCAACTGCAAAACTTAAACCTACTACAATGCTAAAAATCCTCATCCCAACAATTATGCTGATTCCCACTGCATGGCTTACCCCAAAAAAACTAGTTTGACCAGCAGTTCTCGCCCATAGCCTAGTCATCGCAGCTATAAGCTTCTCCTGACTAAACTTCCCAACTGAAGCTGGGGCATTTTCTATCAACCGCTACTTAGCCCTAGACCCCCTGTCTACCCCCCTATTAGTCCTGTCTTGCTGACTAACACCACTAATAATCCTGGCGAGCCAAAGTCATGTCGCAAACCTGCCTATAAGCCGACAACGAATATACATCTCCCTCCTCACTGCCCTTCAAATTTTCCTAATTATAGCATTTTCAGCAACAGAAATACTAATATTTTATGTCATATTTGAAGCTACACTAGTCCCGACCCTGATCCTCATTACACGATGGGGTAACCAAGCAGAACGACTCAATGCAGGAACATACTTTCTGTTTTACACATTAGCAGGTTCACTTCCACTACTGGTTGCACTACTGATCCTCCAGAATTCCACAGGAAGTCTTTCCCTCCTGACCCTCCACTACGCATCAGCCATCCCGATAATTTCTATTGCTGACAAAATTTGATGAGCTGGCTGCCTACTAGCATTCCTTGTCAAAATACCTCTGTATGGAATGCACCTCTGACTCCCTAAAGCCCATGTTGAAGCCCCCATTGCTGGCTCTATAGTACTGGCTGCCGTCCTTCTAAAACTAGGGGGTTATGGCATGATACGAATAATAACAGTTTTAGAGCCCCTCACCAAAGAACTAAGCTACCCCTTTATCATCTTAGCCCTATGAGGAGTAATCATAACTGGGTCTATCTGCCTACGTCAAACAGACCTTAAATCACTAATTGCCTACTCATCTGTTGGCCACATAGGCCTTGTGGCAGCAGGAATTTTAATCCAAACCCCCTGAGGGTTCTCTGGCGCACTCATTTTAATGATTGCCCATGGATTAACATCTTCTGCCCTCTTCTGCTTAGCAAACACCAATTATGAACGCACACACACCCGAACAATGATCCTTGCTCGAGGAATACAAATAGTTCTCCCACTTATAGCCTCCTGATGATTTATTGCAAGCTTAGCAAACCTTGCCCTACCCCCTCTCCCCAACCTAATAGGAGAATTAATAATTATTTCCTCCCTTTTTAACTGATCCTGAACAACAATTGCCTTAACAGGGGCCGGAACCTTAATCACTGCAGGTTACTCCTTATACATATTCCTAATAACACAGCGAGGCCCACTCCCCTCACACATCATTGCCCTAGATCCCTCCCACACCCGAGAACACCTACTACTCACACTTCACATCTTGCCCCTCCTCTTACTAGTCCTCAAGCCAGAATTGATCTGAGGATGAACTGCCTGTAGACATAGTTTAACAAAAATATTAGATTGTGATTCTAATGACAGAGGTTAAAACCCCCTTGTCCACCGAGAGAGGCTTGCTAGCAACAAGGACTGCTAATCCTTGCACCCTCGGTTGAATCCCGAAGCTCACTCGCAGGCTTTTAAAGGATAACAGCTCATCCATTGGTCTTAGGAACCAAAAACTCTTGGTGCAAATCCAAGTAAAAGCTATGCACCCCACACCTATCACAATAGCATCTAGCCTACTAATTATTTTTATCTTACTCCTCTACCCCCTCCTCTCTACCCTTACCCCTAACCCAAAAGACCCCTCATGGGCCCTTCTGCAAGTCAAAACAGCTGTAAAATTAGCATTCATCATGAGCCTCCTACCCCTAGCCCTATTCATTTCAGAAGGAGCAGAAACTATTATTACCAGCTGAAACTGAATAAACACCCTCATTTTTGACATTAATATCAGCCTAAAGTTCGACTTTTACTCTATTATCTTTACCCCAATTGCCTTATATGTCACCTGATCTATTCTAGAATTTGCCTCTTGATACATACACTCAGACCCCTACATAAACCGTTTTTTTAAATACTTACTTACTTTTTTGATTGCCATGATTATCCTTGTCACAGCTAATAACATGTTTCAAATTTTTATCGGCTGAGAGGGAGTTGGTATCATGTCGTTCCTACTTATTGGCTGATGGTATGGCCGAGCAGATGCAAACACAGCTGCCCTCCAAGCAGTTATCTACAACCGTGTTGGAGACATCGGATTAATCTTTGCCATAGCATGGATGGCCACCAATCTCAACTCCTGAGAGATACAACAAATCTTCTCAGCCACACAAAACATGGACCTTACCTATCCCCTCCTAGGGCTAATTATCGCCGCCACTGGCAAGTCAGCCCAATTTGGACTTCACCCTTGACTACCCTCTGCCATAGAGGGCCCTACACCGGTATCAGCCCTACTTCACTCAAGCACTATAGTCGTAGCAGGCATTTTCTTACTAATTCGCATAAGCCCCTTAATAGAAAACAACCCCATAATCTTGACCACCTGCCTCTGTCTAGGAGCCCTAACAACCCTATTCACAGCAACATGTGCATTAACCCAAAATGATATCAAAAAAATTGTTGCCTTTTCAACATCAAGTCAACTAGGCCTAATAATAGTCACAATTGGTTTAAACCAACCCCAACTTGCATTCCTACACATTTGTACACATGCATTCTTCAAAGCTATGCTCTTCCTCTGCTCAGGCTCTATCATCCACAGCCTAAATGATGAACAAGATATTCGAAAAATGGGAGGCATACATCAACTAACCCCCTTTACCTCTTCTTGTTTAACAGTAGGCAGCCTTGCCCTTACTGGTACCCCCTTTTTAGCCGGGTTCTTCTCCAAAGATGCTATCATTGAAGCCCTGAATGTATCACACCTTAATGCCTGAGCCCTCGTCCTTACCCTCATTGCCACCTCATTTACAGCCATCTATAGCCTGCGTGTTGTGTTCTTTGTGTCAATAGGACACCCACGATTTAACGCCCTATCCCCTATCAATGAAAATAACCAAGCTGTGATTAACCCAATCAAACGCCTTGCCTGAGGAAGTATCATTGCCGGCCTTTTAATCACATCAAACATCATCCTCCCTAAAACCCCCGTCATGACTATACCTCCTCTCCTCAAACTCTCTGCCCTCATTGTCACCATTGTGGGCCTCCTTTTAGCCCTTGAACTGGCCAACTTAACAACCAAACAACACCAAATTGCCCCAAAACCCCACACCCACCACTTCTCGAACATACTAGGCTACTACCCTGCAATTATTCACCGCCTCCCCCCTAAAATTAACCTCTTCCTTGGCCAATATATTGCCGCCCAAATAGTAGACCAAACATGACTAGAAAAAGTAGGCCCAAAAGCCACTTACACAGCCAACCTCCCACTAATCACAATAACAAGCAATGCTCAACAAGGTATAGTCAAGACCTTTCTTGCTCTATTTTTCCTAACCTTCATGTTGGCCCTCCTCATTCTTCTAGTTTAAACAGCCCGAAGTGCCCCACGGCTTAAACCACGACACACCTCCAACACCACAAACAATGTCAAAAGGAGCACCCAACCACTTAAAACTAACATTAGACCCCCAGAAGAGTACATTAAAGCAACTCCCCCCATATCAGCCCGAATTAAAGAAAACTCTACCAACTCATCAGCTGTTACCCACAAACCCCCAAACCACCCATTTCAAAAAAAACTGGCACCAATAGCCACACTCACCAAATACCCTGCCACATTCACAGCAACCGAACGACTACCTAATGCCTCTGGATATGGCTCAGCAGCCAAAGCTGCCGAATAGGCAAACACTACTAACATTCCCCCCAAATAAATTAAAAACAAAACCAAAGAAAGAAAAGGGGCCCCATGCCCCACCAACACCCCACACCCCATCCCAGCAACAACTACCAACCCCAATGCTCCAAAATAAGGAGATGGGTTTGAAGCGACCACTACTAAACCAAGAACTAACCCCACTATAAAAATATACATAACATAAGTCATTTAATCCTACCAGGGCTTTAACCAGGACTAATGGCTTGAAAAACCACCGTTGTGATTCAACTACAGGAAACCTTAATGACCAGCCTTCGAAAATCCCACCCCCTCCTTAAAATTGCAAATGACGCTTTAGTAGATCTCCCAGCCCCCTCTAATATTTCTGCATGATGGAACTTTGGCTCCCTCCTAGGGCTATGCTTAATTGCCCAAATTGCCACAGGCCTATTTCTTGCAATACACTTCACCTCCGACATTGCCACAGCCTTCTCATCCGTTGCACACATCTGCCGAGATGTAAATTTCGGATGACTCATCCGAAATTTACATGCTAATGGTGCCTCCTTCTTTTTCATCTGCATTTACCTTCATGTTGGGCGGGGACTTTACTATGGTTCATACCTGTACAAAGAAACTTGAAACATCGGAGTAATTCTACTTCTGTTAGTAATAATAACTGCTTTCGTAGGCTATGTCCTGCCCTGAGGCCAAATATCCTTTTGAGGTGCAACAGTAATTACAAACCTCCTCTCTGCCATCCCCTATGTGGGAGGCACCCTAGTTCAATGAATCTGAGGCGGATTTTCAGTTGACAATGCAACTCTAACACGATTTTTTGCCTTCCACTTCCTCTTCCCATTTGTTATCCTTGCCGTCACTATTCTCCACCTTCTCTTCCTTCATGAAACAGGATCAAACAACCCAGCAGGATTAAATTCAGATGCCGATAAAATCCCATTCCACCCATACTTCACATACAAAGACCTGCTTGGCTTTGCTGTAATGCTCCTCGCACTAACATCTCTTGCCCTATTTTCCCCCAACTACCTAGGCGACCCAGATAATTTCACCCCCGCCAACCCTCTTGTAACCCCCCCTCACATCAAGCCAGAGTGATACTTTTTATTTGCTTATGCCATCCTCCGATCCATCCCCAATAAACTTGGAGGGGTTCTTGCTTTACTTGCATCCATCCTCGTACTAATAATTGTACCTTTCCTTCACACCTCTAAAATACGAAGCCTGACCTTCCGTCCTTTCTCTCAACTCATTTTCTGAGCCTTGGTGGCAGACGTGCTAATTCTTACCTGAATTGGAGGAATGCCAGTAGAAGATCCCTACATTATTATTGGCCAAATCGCATCCCTCCTATACTTCTCTATTTTCCTTTTCCTATTCCCAACTGTCAGCCTAATAGAAAACAAACTCCTTGAAAATTCATGCAGCAGTAGCTCAGCGCCAGAGCATCGGCCTTGTAAGCCGACCGCCGGAGGTTAAAATCCCCCCTGCTGCCTCAAAGAAGGGAGATTTTAACTCCCACCACTGGCTCCCAAAGCCAGTATTCTGAATTTAACTATTCTTTGAAGTACATATATGTAACTTCAACATATATATATCTATGGACATATAGTTAATGTACACAAACATATATGTATAATAACCATTCACTTACTTTGACCATTCATTCATCACCATTCTTTTAAGAATTACAAATTACATTCATTTATAAATTCACATTACTGCATACCAATAGTAAAGTGTTATTTTTTCAAGACATAAATTTTACAACTCAAATAAAATTTTAGTAACCATTGAACATCAAAATAAAATGGAAAATTTTACATAATTTTAAACGCATTGATTGTGAACATCACCATTCATTCCTATCTAATAAAGATCATGCATGATAGTGATGGACCCTAATCGTGGGGGTAGCACAAAAATGAATTATTACTGGCATTTGGCTCTACATCTCAAGGCCATTACCTGCAAGATCTTCCCCACACTTTCACTGGCCCTGGCATAAGTTATTGGTGGAGTTCATGGTAATCCGTGACCCCACATGCCGAGCGTTCACTCTAATGGACATCTGGCTTTTTTTTTTGGTTTCCTTTCATCTGGCATTTCAGAGTGCAGCGCTAAGGTTAAACAATAAGGGAGTACATTTCCTTGTATTAAGTGATAATTCTTCATGGTGGAAAGATTTGATTCTAAGAATTACATAACTGATATCATGAGCATAAATAGTTAGTAATTTCCCCTAGAACACCTAAGGTACACCCCCCTCGGGGTTTTTGGGTAAAACCCCCCTACCCCCCTAAACTCGTAGACTGTTATTCATCCTGAAAACCCCCCCAGGAAACAGGAAAATCTCGAGCTAGGATCACTCCCTCCCCAAACATGTCGCACTTTTTATTATAATATTATCCCTTTA